TCAAGGTTAAACATGACTCCTAGAAAGTTACCAAAATACGAAGTTCTTTCGTTCTCTTCTTTCTTTTGACTTGGTTGGCAGGATCAGGGCCTTTCTCGCTGGGCGAGCGCATCCGATTCGAACTTTCCTAAAAAACTTCCCGTTCAGTTGCTGAAAGATAAAGATAAGCTTTCTAAATGAGAAAGAGTTCCACGAAGATGCAGGCTAGAAAGATGCTATTTGCTGCTATTCTATCTATTTGTGCATCAAGTTCGAAGAAGATCTCAATCTATAATGAAGAAATGATAGTAGCTCGTTGTTTTATAGGCTTTATCATATTCAGTCGGAAGAGTTTAGGTAATACTTTCAAAGTGACTCTCGACGAGAGAATCCAGGCTATTCAGGAAGAATCGCAGCAATTCCCCAATCCTAACGAAGTAGTTCCTCCGGAATCCAATGAACAACAACGATTACTTAGGGTCAGCTTGCGAATTTGTGGAACCGTAGTAGAATCATTACCAATGGCACGCTGTGCGCCTAAGTGCGAAAAAACAGTGCAAGCTTTGTTATGTCGAAACCTAAATGTTAAGTCAGCAACACTTCCAAATGCCACTTCTTCCCGTCGCACCCGTCTTCAGGATGATCTAGTCACAGGTTTTCACTTCTCAGTGAGTGAAAGATTTGTCCCCGGGTCTACGTTGAAAGCTTCTATAGTAGAACTCATTCGAGAAGGCTTGGCGGTCTTAAGAATGGTTCGGGTAGGAGGTTCTCTTAAGAATAAAGAAGACAAATAGAATCTAATTCATGTTCATGCTAACAGAAGAGCGGATCCAATACCAAGACGACTTCTTTCTCAGAAAAGCAAGTACTTGAAGAATTTTTTGATATCATGCCCTACGAGTAAGTCCCCAAAAGGACCCGCGAGAAGCCTTTTGCACCAAGCTAAGGAATGCAAAACTCGGCTTGGATCAAGGATGGGCTCTTGGTCACAAAAGGGAATCTACCCCTTTTCAGTAGTTAAGTCATCGCTTCAAATCCGATAACGCTTTTCTTTTATGGCTTGCTGGATTCAGCTATCGCGCTTGCTTGAAGAGCCGATAAGAGTCTAGGATTCCTCTTTTTTTTTGCTATCTACGAACGTCAAAAGATGTGATGTGGTATCTTACTTATCTTAGTCTTAGAGATTGGATCTTGTTCAAATGAAAATGAAAAGCCTACCTATCCCAGCTATGAAATCAGTAGAAGGAACACAGCCGATTCGGAAACATTCTCCGATTCCTCTACAGAATATGGTTGAGCAAAAGAAACCGACTCAGCAACAAAGACAAGTGGTAGCATACTATGTTTCCTCATAGGATTAGAAGACAGAATCTGGTTCTGTGGGGGAAGGAAGACCTGACTTCAGGAGTGGAAGTGAAGTTCCTACAAAGGAAGATTCATTAGTTCTATTTAAGATTCTTATTCAAGATCTTTTATTTTTATATATTTTTTTTTATTAAAAAAAAAGCTTACCCTTGATTTCCAAAAGGGAAAAAGCCCTTCAAAGTAAAGAAAGAAAGGCTAGTGCCACGGACTCTTAAACGAAAGGAATGAGTTCCCGATCCATTTATGGCGTTCCGAGTTCCTTATTCTCTTTGCTCGGCTTCCTTTTCTATTGATTAGAAGCATCAAGCAGCGCTGGAAAAAAAGAAGATTCTAAGAAAGAAAGGGCTCAGGCCCTCCCCCCTCCCTTTTATTTATCTCCTTCCTGCTTTCTACTATTTGAAATTATGTCTATTTCACCGCCATATCAAAAAAAAGTCTCCTACTTTGCGTTTGCGGGATGGTCATATATGATGACCAATCTTATCAATTGGAACGATGTTCAGGCATACCTGAAAGCAACCAATGTCACTGAAGCTACTACTAGGAAGCTTCTTTATAGGACAGTCGTCATACTTATTGCTTTTCTTGGAAGCGTCGTGCGTATGTTCCTAAGGCTGGTCTTGTCAATTCCTAAGCTTTGCTTCCCCGTCCCCCCTAGACTCAGTCCCCTTATGAAGAAAAATGAACCAGGATAGGCCTCTTCTTCATACCGAAGAAAAAGTCACTCGAAGTAGTCAGCCTATTAGCAGTATAAGAGGAAGCCTAGCTAAATAAGTATGTAAGAAGCTTCCCGGCTTGAGCTTGCCCTTTTCATAACATCAGATTCGGCCTAGAACGCTTAGCGACTCTTACTATAAGGTTAGGTGTCCATGCCACCAACCAACTCCTGAAAGAAAACAAGAGCTTCTCCGTCCGGCAAACCACTAGAAGTACCCATCGAGCCGAGCAATGATCCAATGAAGCAAGCTGCTCTTTGTCACCCCATTTTCCCCGGAAACCAAGAGCAGGAGCAGCCCATTCAGGCTTGGTCAATGAAAATTGGACTATTTCTAGGCCGGAACCGTAGCCAATGAGTCTGCTCCACTCCTCTTTGTTCTGCACCACTTGGCTATAGCTATTTCCCCACCTAGGCTCCCCAAAAGAATAGCATAATAAAGTGAAAGATCAGATTGTTACAGAAGACCAGATCGAGGGAAGGTACCGGATAATCAAAGAAAGAAGCCAGCTTAAAAGCACCCTGGTCGAAGCGAAGCGCCTGCGATGAGGGAAGAAGAGAGAGACCACCAATGCAAGTGGATCGACTTAAGCATCGATTTCGAAGGCGAGAACATGAAGCATGAAAATATAACCAGCCATTTTTCTCGTTAATAATGTTCTGTTACAAACAACAACGAGAAAATACGCTCTTGGACACATGCATGCCCCTATCCCCCACCCATCGTCCTGATCTTGGCTTGAAGTATCCAAGTAGCGCTAAAACGAAAAAGCGAACTATTGGAATTCTTGGGCTTAGCCTTTGAATTGCCCTGGATCAGTCCTATACTAGGTCACAATCAACCCATAACTTAAAAGAAAAGAAAAAGATCGAAGTCGAGAAGCTCATCGCTCATGCTTCCAACCCGTGCTTTCAACCCCGGAAAGACTCCGCTGACACACACAATATCTTCGCCACCCTCCCGACTCGCGATCCCCAATGCGGCTTTCCTCACTTCGGTAAGTTACAAGGATGAATGCAAATAGCAAGGCGCTATGCTGCGTGAAGTGAGACCGGCTGTCCTAAGTTAAGTGCTTCCTTATTCATTAATGATCTTGCTCAGTAGGAGGGCTTTTCCCCTTCTGTGCAGCCTGATTTTCTCTCTGGAAATGAGGGTGCCCTCGATTGAAATTTTTCATCGAATATGGAATCCTCCCATGGGTGAGAAGGTTGAGTTACAGACTCCGTTGGCTTTCGCAAGAAAGCATCTCGAAAGTTCCGAAATCTATGGTTGATGTCTCACTCGAACTCTATCCCTGACTTTCTTCGTCCGAGCGGCCCCTCTAGGACGCGATGCGGGAAGGAAGAAGGATTTCTTTCTACCATTAAATAATTCGCAATAGTTAACCAAGCAGTAGCCAAGAACAAAGAAGCAAGCCAAGATCAATGGAGGGTCGCCCCAGTCAAAAATGGTAAGAAGGAGTAGCATCAAGAACATTCATTGTATCTACGCCTCTCAGCGATCCACAGGCATCTGTAGCATGTTGTACCCGAGAGTTATTTTGGCTGTGTCCGTTACACCATGGACAAGAATCTTAGTCGGAGTCAAATTCCTTACCTTTCAACCCAAAGCTGAACATATCCGCACAGGTATTCCATTTCTTTTCTTGAGGATCCATTTTCGAAAAATGCCCTCTTTTGATTAGCCAGTTTCCAAGGGGGAGAAGCAAGCCGAACCTCTGAAAGATTTGAGATTCCGTAAGTAACTCAGTAAATGGATTGGGAGAAGAAAATGAGAGAAACACGAACAATTTCGTTCGTCATAAAGTGGTTTGTTACACATACACATACACAGTATTGCAGAGACGGGCTGGCTAGGCTCTTATCGAAATTGCGTATATAAAGAGATTCGTCTTGCTTGATCATTGCATTGAGTGCGTGGTAAATGCTTTTGTTTTGACTGAACCTCCCATTGCTCTCTCTCCGATAGCATGCAGCTTATAAGGAAGACAGATATCTATAAAGTGTTCAGTGATATGACTTTCCTACTGATTGAATCGCTTAAATGAATGAAAGGAAAGGTTGCTTTTAGGAGAAATCTGCCCCCGTAAGAGGCGTTGCAAGCAAATAGTTTTTTGAAAAGCGGCGAAGCTTGTCTTGTAGAAAATAGAAAAGTTGTATTGTTATTCGTAGAGGGGTCGCGGAAGAATATTGGGTTCGAGTCCCGAAGGTAGGGGATGATTATCGGCTCCTCATAAATCTAAAAAAGGAGCTGGGGCCGGATCACCCTATTCATTTGTTCTAAAAAAAGAGAATAAAGAGGGGAAGAATCGACAAAGAATGACGAACATAAAATCGTGAATGAAAAAGCGTTAGGCGAATGATCTACTCTGTTATGTTAGAAGGCGCAAAATCAATAGGTGCCGGAGCTGCTTTCAATACTTACCAAGCGAATTTGCTAGATGCATCCGGACCGTCTGCACTAGGTGCCGGAGCTGCTTCCAATACTTACCAAGCGAATTTGCTAGATGCATCCGGACCGTCTGCACTAGGTGCCGGAGCTGCTTCCAATACTTACCAAGCGAATTTGCTAGATGCATCCGGAGCGTCTGGATCAGGGATGCCTGAAGTTATTCTTCAGGGAATACCGGTTCCTCCGGGTATCGATCTAGCCTCGATCTATTCTTCGCCATTTTTCTTCAGTCCCTCTGTTTGGATCTCCGGTGATATTGAGGATCCTTTGATTATCTCGAAGCTCAGTAATTTCAATAAATTTTTATTAGTTCTACAGAAGGATTTTTTTCAAGGGACCATACAAGGCCCCTATATCAAAGCTCTCCAAGGGGTATTGGACCAAACTTCACCCGCTTTACTAGCGGGAAAACTGGACTTCCTACTCATTAGAGAGTACAACTCTTGGTATAACGTTTATGCTAAGAATATGGGTCTCGGTGTGCCCGTACATGATTGGTATGTGAAGAACTTTGGTAAATTTGTCCCTTCCCCCCTGGAGCCCCTCTTGACTGACAATTTTGGTTTCTTTTTTATTGGCATCCTTCTCATAGTTGTGTTTTCTATCTCTCTATTATTATGGCGCAGAAAGAGAAAGAATTTCAAGTGTGAGGAGAGCAAGCCTTCATGTACGGGCGTTCCCCGACAGGGGCCTGCCAGCTCAGGAAGCCAAACGCCCGATACCGGTAGAAGGGTCCCTAGCCCCCTTTCTCTTTCTTTATTACAACCTTCTTTTTTGATGTCAAAGACCAGGAACTACGCGCAAATTCTCATTGGATCTTGGTTGTTCTTAACAGCGATGGCTATTCATTTAAGTCTTTGGGTAGCACCACTAGATTTTCAACAAGGTGGAAATTCTCGTATTCTCTATGTACATGTTCCTGTGGCTCGGATGAGTATTCTTGTTTATATCGTTACGGCTATAAACACTTTCTTGTTCCTATTAACAAAACATCCTCTTTTTCTTCGCTCTTCCGGAACCGGTACAGAAATGGGTGCTTTTTCTACGTTGTTTACCTTAGTTACTGGGGGGTTTCGGGGAAGACCCATGTGGGGGACCTTTTGGGTGTGGGATGCTCGTTTAACTTCTGTATTCATCTTGCTCCTTATTTACTTGGGTGCGCTGTGTTTTCAAAAGCTTCCTGTAGAACCGGCTCCTATTTCAATCCGTGCTGGACCGATCGATATACCAATAATCAAGTTTCCAGTCAACTGGTGGAATACATCGCATCAACCTGGGAGCATTAGCCGATCTGGTACATCAATACATGTTCCTATGCTCATTCCAATCTTGTCTAACTTTGCTAACTTCCTCTTCTCAACCCGTCTATTATTTGTTATTGAAATACGTCTTCCTATTCCATCTTTTCTCGAATCTCCTTTAACGGAAGAAATAGAAGCTCGAGAAGGTAGTTTACGTGCTTAGTGCTTGCATTTAAGGAAGACTCAAACCTAATTCACTCGCGGAGTCTTTTTGCATCCATTGAATTACTAATTCTTCTAACTTTAGATTTATTGAGATTAGATGTAATTAAGAATAAAGGCTAATATCTTGCCGAAAGGCGGGAGGGTGCCGAGACCCGGGGCAACGGGGTCTTCCCATCATGATAGACTAAAGGGAAAGTCGCTCGGAGATATTGGTTCGAATCCAATTCATCATTCCAGTTCATAAGGCCTTCATTCAATAGAAGTTTAGGATGGAGCTATCACTAATAGACGGATGGGATTGTTTGCAACAAAGTGTCTATATAGCAAGGACTCTTAAAACTATATATATCCTATAGAATAGGGACTCGACCAAAGGCTCAGCCGAAAGAGAAACTGAATTCAAATCTCACTTGAAGACGGTTATTAGCCGTCTCAGTAAGGGTAGTGAACAAGTCTAGTTTTAGGAATAGGAATTCTTTTTAGGAAGCGAAGCAACCTCTTCTCTTTGCGTGACTCCTTCTTAGGGCGTGAAAGCATTCATTGCATAGGGCTTCCCGCTGAAGGATGTATTCAAGTCGCCCAGTCCCCGGGTGGGTAAGATTGCTTCTATCCATCAAGCATTGGGGTCGTGCTTGAATCCTTTTTTCGTTCTTCTATCATCTGCACTTGCCTTACTCAAAGGAAGAAATAGTGAAAGTAAGTAGCTCACGGGGCACCGAAGCCAGCGCAGAAATTGACTTTTCCGAATGAAAGGCAATAGGGGACGTACCCTAAGGAAGCAAGAAGGGAGTTTTTTATTTACTTTACCGCGAGAACCCTTCTTTCACGATTGAACTCGGGTAAGAGACCTATGCTTCCTTACTAACTTGCCTTAGTTCGATGGAATGCAACTAGATTCAATTCCTCCCTTTCTTCCTGGACTAAACAGCCGGTGACTCATATGGCTTGATTGAGGTTGGCCGGAGCTAAGGGATCTGGCTCTATTGAACCAAAGCCAAAGGGAGATCTTAGATCTCTTCCTCTATTATATAGTAGAAAGACTCCCCCTCAGTAACCTCATTCTAAAGCTAGGAGAGCAGACGATTCTTTTTCTTTCTAACCGCAGCTTGGCTTTCCTCCATCCCGGGCTTAATAAAGCCAGAAACTATGTAACCTTCCCAGTCCTAAACCCAAAAACATACCCCTGCACTCCCACAACCAATGAGAGGGCATCAAGCATCCTACTCTCGAATGAGCCACTCGACCGATAGGGAGAGGGCAGCAGCTCCTTGACTTTACTTGAAACCGGCTTGGGATTGGCAACTCGACCTGGAGAACTAGAAGGCAAGACAGGAACTAGATCCCAAACGTGCTACTCCTTCGTTTCTTTGCTTTCTGGCTTTCCAGTCCGTCCTGGAATGACGTCTCGAAGCTGATTCACTTTTAACAAGTACAGCAGTAAGTACTGTTTTCAGTAGGAGTTCCTCTTTCAACGATCTGAAGTACTGAGCAACGGAAAGTATATCGAAAGGACCAAAGCCAAGGGCAATACACTTCCTTACTTAAAGGAGTAAGTAAACTACCTTCCCCGGTACACAAACTTCATGAGTCAAGTATAAGCCTCTCGATCCTCCTTCTCCAGCTGAGCCATTGAGCTCCAATCAGGCATGAAAGCACGAATTCAACCACGAGGAATGCCGAGGAGCTCTGATTTACCTCCTAGTGGGAGCTACTCACTCACTGTAGTCTAACCCTCCTCTAAGGCCTATAGGCAGAAAGTGAGTGCTTCTACCCGACCGTAATAGTATGACATCGTTCATAAAGAGCTTAGCAAGCAAATCACTCTTTCTTTATCACCGTCAGTAGCAATAGACTGATCTTAGTCCTTTGACTCACGGGATTCCCCCACTCTAAGGGAAGTGAGCCGAGGAAAGGCAGTGAAGGTTCGACTCCGCTCGGGTGGGTGAAAGCCCTGGGTTGCGTAGAGAAAGGATAATGGAATTTTGAAGCCAAACAGACCTACTTTCCTCAAAGGAGAGCTTTTGTCGATGCGCTCTTCCCCAGTCGTGTTGAAGAAGCTGGTACCAGATTCAATTCTTTTTTAGGGAAAGAGGGCACGTGCCTTCTTAACTCCAAGCAGGGAAAATCGGCTTACCTATCTTGTCTTTCGCGGATTCACCAGACTGCTGCGACAGTGGTGCTACGAGTCGGCCTCAGGAGACAAACCTCTCTTAGAATTGTGCTCGCTAGCCTACTCGCGCTCCTTGGTCGGGTGAGAAGCGAGAGTCGATTTCATCACAAAGAGAGATTCTCATCTAAATATATATTTTAAATACCCCTCCTCCTTTCTTCCTTCGTGCCCGACCGGTAGGCGTCAGTGTCTAATCCCTCCGCCTTGTTTCGTAGGAATAGAGTCGTCCCCTATCTGAAACCCATAACTTTGAAGTTCTATCTTGCTTATCGGCATCTCTCCTTTGACCTTCTACGACTAGGCTCTTTCCTTTTCTAAACTAAAGCTACCTTGCTTACCCGCTCACTCGAACAAGAACTCCAGCTTGGCCCTAGCTCGAAAGAGCCAACTCACTTCGCCTACGCAACGAAGAGAAGTAGTTTACTTGCTTGCTTAGCTCGAACATGCCAACAGCATTCCGTTCACTTACGCAACATTGACTCGTTTACTTGTTAGCTAGCGCTATTCCACACCTTTGCTTTCAGGGAATCTAAGGTTCTGAAAGAACGTAGTAAGTGGTCAACGAAGTTGACTCGCTCGTTAAAGGAAGTGAACGGTTGGCTCGAAGAGGGAATAGATGCGCTAGCTACTTGCTTTGTTAGAAAGCTAAGCGACTAGTTTACTGTTGAGAGGTAGCGAAGAGGACAGATAGGCTAAAGAGAGGTTAGCGCTAGCAAGTGTTAGAGAGCTTGCTGGATGAAAGCAGATCTGGGATCACTTTCATCTTTTTATCCAAGGACAGAGCTAGTAGTTGGATGGGATTCGTGTGTGGTAGTAGAAGATGGAGCAAAGAAGACTTCCCCTGATAGTACTATCAGACGGGAGCTTGCGGTTGTGTGTAGACTACCGAGCTCTCAACAAGGTGACCACAGGTAAAGTGAAGGGAGAGGGCTGAAAGACTCAATTCTCTATTTGAATATGTTATAGATAGAACAACAAAAGACGTTTCCTTATCATCGTCCTATAGATCAGGGAGAATGATAAGATAGAGTGGATAGTGGGGCAGAATCAGCCTCGTATGTCAATGTCAGCTTTATTGCCTTTCCTTATCCTTAATCAAACTCAAAAGAAAAGATAAAAGAAATTCGGGGACAAAGGTAGGGGATATTTAGATACCCATCATGACTTTGCTGTCAATAGTAAGCTTCGAAACTCATGTAATGAAGGCCTTTTTTCTTTTTTTCGTTAGAAACCTAGTTTCTATCTATGTCATCCTCATAAGGGAATGATGCCCAGATAAAGGGATTCTCGAGAATCTAACTGCTAGTTTCGGCTATCTTTCCTGTTCAAATAAAGCAAGTGAACCAACCCTAACGTAGCTTGCTTTCTGGGTGTCGGTATAGGTAGGGCAGCTCATAGAAATTCAAAAGTTCATTCCGGTTCTCTGAGTTTCCCTCGACAATGCCGGATATTTCTCAGATGCCGGGTGGTGGAACGATCGATTCAATCGAAAGGCTAGGAATCGTCTTCTCCTATGCCGACACTACTACGACTAAGACCTAAAGGGCAGGTAGTAGTGGATTGGGTCTTTTCGGTACTGTATTCAACCTTGTAGCCTAGAAAGCTTTTCTTTATTGAATATACAAATAACACCGTGCACATACAGATAGCAACGATCCGGAGGCTGGTGGTGGTAAAGTATCTACAAGTAAAAGGAAAGCAATCCAAGTACTTTGTTTCGAAAGCCCTCGATCTAGCCTATAGAAAAGGTAGTTGACTTACTTAGTTAAAGCAAAGCATTAAGGAAGGAATTTGATTGATATGGATGCTTTTTTGAAAAGTGAGCCCTCACCCTCAAGAAATGCCGTTCTCCTCACTGACTTTAAATGAAATAGCCAAGAGTGAGTAGCCATAGAGGAAGGTGGAAAGGCTAGTAGTCGTATCTATCATTTTTTGTTTTTTGGTAGTTTTTACTTGCTTACTTGTTAGAGGCTAGGGTAGAATGAAATTTCGCGAGTCGAGAGACTGGCTTGACTTAGCAACGGGAAATACAGACATCGAATCGTGATCTGTGTCCGCTCAGCTGGTACAGTGTTCAAAGACCAATCTGCTCTGGCATAGGACTAAGGAAAGAGTTGGATGAACTTGTTCAAAGACAAGGTCAAACTCTGCATTGATGAGGTTGCCTGAGCCGGACATCTAGTTTCGGAAATTTAGGGAGCTTAGCTCAGTTGATGCCTTTCCAGCCCTAAGTCTAAAGGTCAGTCAGATGGACCTGGGAGCGGAATCCTGGTACTACTTGTCACTAAGCCATGGCATAGGAGCAAGCTCAAGTTCCGTTGTTACCTAAAAAGAAAGAGTAGGTAGAGGAAGCTTTTTGCTGGCTCGACCAGCCCTTGAACCTAGCCCTCGGTACTTTGGTACATTCCTGACCTTACTTGGTATTCTCTTCAATCGGAGAAGAAAGTCTTTTTCGTACACCTGTAGAGCTGCTCATAGTCGGTATGCGGTGCTACTATATAAATTGAGTATCGGAAGGAGAAGGGAGCTCCATCATCGAGACTCCCACTCTTGGTTCTAGCTATTTGCCTTCTTTACCAGAGAAAGATTCAAAAGCAAATAGGGAGCGATCTAGGCGTCTGTGGACTTGGCTCGGAGCAGAGGTGGAAGCCAGTCGAAAGAACAATGAATAGAATTCCCTGCCATTAGATTACCTTATATCTGGTAGAGAAGGAGCCCAGAAGGCGCTTGACACAGCTTACTAACTCTATAAATGGAGGAGTCAGGATATCTCTTCTTCGTCGGCGATCCAGCGAACCCTTACTATGTCGAAACCAACTCACTAACTAGAGTTCTTTTTTCCGGGTAAGGAGATCCAATGCATTGGATTCGCTAAGATAACTAGGAGAGCTAGCGACTCTTGAACGATTATCTCCCTGATATAAATCCATTGGGCGAACTTTCTTTATCAGGAGCAGCTTTGCTTCCTATCTCTTCGCTTGCTATCTAAGGTGAGGTTAGTCTCAGTCCTTCTAAACTTAATAAAAAGAAAAAAGTGGGGGAATTTGGGGATGCTCTCAAGGAAGCTTTAAAGTACTTAGAAAGGCGGAGAATTCTTGAATTCAAGAACAAAGGCATTGCCACTAGATCTAATACATTCTTTCTAAACAATATTCATTCCAAGCCGTAAAAAGGAAGAATCTTCCAACGACTCCTCTCAGTCAGGGGCTAATCCTAATCAACTTGGTCGACTTACCTTATCTATGATAGAAGATTCCAATTGAAATACAGATGTTAAAAGGCAATTGATAGTGGTGAACGGTTTTATGCCCTGTATAGCAGGTAAGTGGATACGAACTCTTTGGCTCTCTCTAACCGACCTGGTCAATGGGACTCCCACTATAGAAGACGAAGACTAAGTCAGAACAGGATCTTTCCCTTAGCTGCAGTTGGGAAAACTAGAAATTGCATTACCTCGTCAAGGTATCCCCTGAAAGCAGGTTTTCACTATTTATGATGCCATCATGACTCGGGCTCAACTCCTAAAACAGTAGCCAGTGGGCAGACAAAGTAATCTCAAACCCAAAGCGTGTGAACTAAACGAGGTCAAAGTCCCCACTCAGGGACTCGACGTATCCATGCATGAACTCTCAGACCAACCAATAAAAGAAGAGTAGAGGAATGAGCTTTTCTATTGCTTGGAACTCTGACTCGTATGGGTTGCCTAAAGGCTCGAGACTCATTGGTCATGAAGAGGGCCTAATCCCAGGTTACTGAGTCTTTCTTTATCCCCAAGACCGGCCCACGTACCTTTCTATATTAGTAGCCACATGCCCCGTAGGAGCGGTTGATAAAGCTACAGCTACAAAAGATTGATTGGACACTAGTCCCCGTGAGAAATCAGTCCCAAAGAAAGCTCAATAGCTGCCATAGAAGACCTGCATCATTAATCTTTATTGCACTTTGTATTCGATGAAGAGTGCGCGACCGTCCGAGAAGACCTCCTTCCGATAAGAAAGTTCTATGCCTTGGTCTTGGCACGAAAGGCTCTATCCCATATGATGAGGTGACACTGTCAAATCTGGCTAGTATGAAAAGAAGTTTGTTAGACTATATGAAGCAGGACATTCGACTCCTTGGGGGTGTAATGCAAAAAGCTCAAGAGATATATTGGAATGTCTACAAGGTAGACATAGAAAGCAAGATAACTCTTCCCTCACTGGCTCTAAGCATCTTTCGTATGAAATACTACGATGCTGATAATTGGCCTATCCACATCCCAAATCAGAATGAAGACAGCTATCATATAATCTTGTACCGTGGTAAAGTAAGGGAGTCTATAGAAAAGGGCTTTCCCTAGCAGACGCTAACCAGCCTATATGGCGGATCAAGCGGATCAGGCATGGAATGCCCTTCTATTTAGTCCTCCAGAACTTTTTGCAGACAGAGGCTACATCGATGCATTCCTTATGAGTGATGAAGTGAGAGAGATGAATGCTCCTGCCGATTCTAAATAAGTTCTTAAAGTTCCATGCGGATAAGGAAGCAAAAAGGGTCAGATCCCCGAAAGAGGAACTAATAAGAGCTAGAATAAAGACAGCATGGGGAGCTAGACCTTCGCTTAGGAGAAGAATCCTGTCTGACTGACCCTATCATGATTGAATGACTGAGCTATGCCATGGAGGAAGTCTTTCTCTGAGCATGCCGTGGAAGAACTACAAGGCTGCTGCCTTGGCTAAGCTGCTTGCCCGAAGCTCTGTTCCTATCACACAAGAAAGTGGCATCTTTCACTGATATGGATATCTTTCGGTCTCAATTCTCGTATTTCAATAATACAAGTCGGAAATTCCATATCTTTTGACATGTCCCCAGTAAACTGCCTCGTATGGAAATGCCAAAGCGAAAGAGTAGAGCAGCGGAAATGAATTGACCAGATTGATGGAATTGCACGATGCCGAGTTCTCTCCTTGTCCACTACTTCTGATGAACGAAAGCGATCGGCTAATCCGCTCAAGCAAGAGAATAATAGGACTAATTTTTCACTACGTAATTAGACCTATGTGCCTTATCATCCCTAAAGAAGACTCCTTCCCCATTTTTGAGTAGGAAGACCTGGAAATTGATATCATTAGTAGTGGGCTTTCCGAGCTTGAAGCAGCAGGCATCACGAGAACTCAACTTTCAATCTTTGGCATGGTATTTTACCCTGCCTCACTTGTCTTTTTTCTTTATCTTCATACATCGACCATACAATTGATCTGAGAAGAGATGCCTTGACTTGAAAATCATAGGAATTCGGGCGGATTTGCCCTAAAAGCATGCGTGAAATAAGAGGGCTTTTCTTGCTAGATCAGTAGTTTAATTTAATTACCCGACCCATACTCTGTCTACTTAATCTTTCCCAGCCTGGGTCCCCCTCTGGAACCCCCTTGAGGAAGGGATTTCGCCTCAAAAAGTGTAGTGCAATAGGACGAATTAGGTCAAAATCATCACCTCAGCGGGGATCGCTATGCCACTTAAATGTCTTTGTTTAAGAAGTTCCTTGTCAAAGCCCAAGTGGGCCTGCTGCCCAAGAGCTTGAGCTTGCATCAGAAGATATGCTCGAGAAGGACATCCGCTACCCAGGAAAAGAAGAGCTGACAGCCCTTCTATCCCCCAAGGGGCGAAAAGTAGTGATAGAAGGAAGCTCCCATACGGCTATAGCCAATCTCGATGAGAAGAAGTACACTGAACTCGATCAATCTACGAAGGTATGTAACTTCTCCACTCTCTGCTATCAGCTTTCCTCTCTTATGATTTGTCGAGTTAGAGATCACTTCGAAAAGCGGCCTAAATCTTATATAAGATACCAACAGAGGTGCCCCCGCTCTGTCTTATCCAATCGGGGATTTCTAAAAATTAATATCTTTCCTTTTATGCCAAAAAAGACGGAAATTTTTGAAATGCTTTTCGTACGGCAAGGTTGTTTTTCTTCCAGTGGAAAGCCAGGAGGTAAGGAAATCAATTAAGGCATTGAGTGCTTTCCGATGCGAGGCGCGTAAAAAGCTTGACCCTCTCTTCATGTTCACAAAGACAGTAGCTTTGAATCGGATGTTAACGAATAGGCTGTGTCCTCTCTGTCCAATCGGTCTAATCCGATGGCATTCTTTCTTGAAACTAAAATCCTTCCCCTGCCTAAAAAATCTCCCTTTTTTCCCTTTCATTCATTCCTCATGCACTGAGAAGTCTCAAAGATGCTTACTTTGTCGGAGGGCCTTTTGCCCGCACATTCAAGACTACAGCTTAGCTTACCTGTGATTGCAGGGATATTCTTATCCCAACTCTTTCCTTGGCTTCGGGTGCACTATGGAAATGAATCGTACCGGGGTGCTTCTTTGTGAAAGGGCGAGCGAATGCATTTCGAGGAGCTAATAAAATCCCTGGTAGATCTTTGCTACCTTTATAGCTATGTATATCCCAATATCCTGACTTTTTTCTTCGCCCCTGGCTTTCTAGCCTAAGGCCAATTAGACTGAATTAGTGGTATTAGTATGCCTTTCCTGATTCCTTTTTTGCTTTGCTATACCTTTATTGCTTTACTTCCTTTCTGACTTTATTTCCATTTCCTGCTTTACCGGTTGGAGGAAGAGACTCAGCTGTTTCAGCCCCGTTTGTGAAAGAAGTGAAGTCTACTTCCTTTTCTCTTTGACGGACACCTTCCCTTTTGAATGTACTCGAAGCAAGATGCCCACAATCAGATGCTATAGGAACGAACTGAACTTCGAATATGTATAGCAAGATCTTCAGTCTGAAAGGTTTCCCCTAATTACCCAATCTGACTCAATAGGAACTGCACTTAGACTTTCCTCTATGGCTTCGCATGTCTCTCTAGTGGACGGAGGGAGCGAGCTATAATCTAAAGAAAGGAAAGAAGCAACTCACATACTGATGATATGCGCTAAAAGCCTAAAAAGAGAGCTAGTGTCCTACCTAAGTGAACCCGAAGCGAGAGCACAGGTAGAGCCAGTTTCTTTTTGTGACCAAGAAGGAGCGGGTAGTGGATTCAGTAGATGTAGAGTCAGTTCGTTCTCGTCCCAAAAGGAGCATTAGCAGGCACGTATCGATGTGCAAATGATGGGCAATTGACTCTTTTCACGAGTAGGCTGCTGTTAGAATGCTCTGTTGGTTCTAGGTTTGACACATCTATTATCATTCTCTTCTCTTGCCGATATCGACGTGCCTTCTTTTTGTTGGCTTTCTTTCCATTTTTAGTAGAAAGCTCCCCTAGCGAGTCAAAAATGGACTGTGTGCCTGAGGAGTCACTTTTGTGCTTTGCTTTCCTTCCCCAGCTTGAAGTGAAGTTCCAAGCCTTCAGTCTGTCAGGTACTTACCAAGACCCACGATTAGCAGGATAAGCGCCCTTTGATGCTATACTTCCTTCACTAATTCTATTGCTCTCCTTGTCGATGACCCGCATAGCTTAGTAGCTAAACGCCAAGCTAAAGGAATAGCTTTGATTGAAAGATATCCTATTTCCCCCTTCGCATTCAATAGGTTCTTTTTTTTTTATTGAAATTGTACACCAACTAATTACGACTTCCCCCACTTACTTTAAAGTGAACAGTCACTGACGGAGGTCAACTCGCAAGAGGTAGGATTCCTATTCCTCGATTGATTAGTTCTCCATTCCAAAGCAACAGCCGACGTTACAGTGTAGTACCCCACCCGGGAGAAAGCCCAAGAGGAGACTCTATTCTCGGTATTCAGCCAATCACTTAGACTGGCTTGAGCTAAGTGGTATGGTAAGGCCTTTGAGGCAGTGCCATATGTTGAATATTCTATTGATCCAATCCAGTTTAGGCAAGTCCCCACAGTTGATTCGTGCTAACTCCTAGCAGCGGTTATGTAGGATCTCTGAGACCAAGCCATAATTCAAATGGATAATCACTTGAACCCCGGGCTTTAGTATACATAGCGAAGATACGGGCAAAATGCCTCGATGCGCTGCAGTCACTACTTTGATTTGACTCCTTTTATACAATTATGAACTTTACGTAACTTTCTCAATTCCAACGCAATTTCTCCTTTTGGAGTTGACGTAACAAACTACGCGAGCCTCCCAGCGAAGCCAACAGAAATCCTATCCGAATAAAAAAAAGAAAAGGCAGTTTCATTATGGTAGTATACCAGCCGCCTGTTCTTGAACTTCCAGTTCCAATCGAAGCATATAGATCCGTAAATGGATTTGTATGGATAGCCACTTCAGTCGTGCTCGTTGTTTCTCGAAAGTATCTTTTTTCTGGGAACATGCTTAACCAGAAATTTGGATGTTCGCGATTCTTCATCCACCGATGCAGAAAATGCTCCAGTTTTCCATTCTCATATGAGGCCCAAAAGTTTATTGACAACAGGTCGGCACGAAGTGATTCATCATGCTCAAAGATGAGCCGATCGTTCGTTAAGGACGGTTTATAGATCATCAAATTCCCACAAATGGAATGAAAAGTGGGTCCATGTAAATGATCGAGACCCCGCAAACAACAACGTTCCTTCCCCATATGGAGTTCGGAACCCAAAGGCAATCGTTGAGTGAACTGTATCTTCTTTGTGTTAGTTGACCTAAGCCGCACCATTACTGCTGGGGTGGGGCTCGGCCTTCGAACCGTACGTGAGACGAGTTTCTGCCTCATACAGCTCAGGCCGAAGACCGGGGGAAGTTTAGAAGAGATGAGGAGACCCAGCAGCTGCCGGTCGGGGCGGGGATAAGCTTGTGAAGAAGCAAGCTTCTCCCCCCAAAAACCGACCCTATAGCGCTAGCGCTTCGCGTTCTTTCTATCCCATTCCGGGATAGGCAGCTAATACTAATCTAATAAGTAGTCGTCTGATCAATCGGCTCGGACACTAGACCGCTCGTGCCCGCCCATTCTGTCTCGTCCTAAATGGAATGGCTCTTTTAGTTACGCTGCGCTCCGACCCGAGTCCCCACGTCCGCTTTTTTCCGCCCGCAACCCAAGAAGTTGGCAAAGCCAACACAACATTAGGGCCGTCCCCTTCATTCTATGCTGACCCCGGCCGGGGCTGGCTTTTTGGGAAGCCCGTTCCCACCGCGCTCACGGCCCGGCTGGCCTGCCAGCGGTAGTGGGAATTATCCCGTTCCCTGGTCAAAGACTTAGTTGGATGCGGGATCTACTCCACGAGGAGCGGTACGGACGTAGATGATATCATCACGACCTCTCTTTTCGTACCGCTAGGGATGCTTAACGCCACTTCGCCAACTGGCGTTACCTGCGCGTTCGTGTCTCTCAGTGTGGTCAGCACTGGGTGTTTTCGAGCAGCGAAGCTTACACCCATTCGCATTAGTTCATCCAAAGTTCCTTACCCTTATGCACGAATTATTGAATAAGCCATCTTCCTATCAAGGTTAAGGATTCAACTGAGCACCTCAGCGGCGGGATTGAATACCCGGATCGAATCAGAGTTCACGCCGCCCGCCCTGAACAAATAGGAGGCGTGGGCCACAGGTCGCACATAAGCCGCCGGGTCGCACGACAGAAGAACACCCAACATAAAGATGCACACTCCCCCATGTGAAATATTCATCTTCATGTTCACCTTTTGGTAGTAGTCGTGACCAACAGCCATCAGCTGTCGGCTCGTTGGTAAGGCGGGAGCTTCAAGCCCGATTTCAGGTAGCACACCCCCCATGCAAGCACCACCCGACGAAGGGGGGACGGGGAAAGCTACAGGCCCAAACCCTTCGACCCTTCTTTCTAAATGGGGGCGCCCGGGGCACTTTCTCTTTTCATTTCGTCGTTGCTCATTCCCGTTAGGCCGAAGTGTTTGGCCTTCTCTTCTCCGCGCCCGCTCACGCTTCGCTGACCTATCGCGTGGTAAAGAGAAGAAAGTACGAAAGAATAGTAAACGGAGCACACCGCAAAAAGATTCTAAATAGGGGAAGTCCCCCTTGAATTCGAGAAGAAGAAAATGAAGAATGGGAACGAAACGAAATAAGGCGTTTCTAGCTCTAGTTTCGGATGAGCTTCTCCCAATTATGTCTGGTAATAAAATAGGGCAACTTGCTCTGACCAAGACTCCACTTTTTACTCCGTCCATAGAGCGTATGAATTTCCTGGAATGTAGATAAACCAAAAGAAGGAATGAAGGGATAAGAATAGGAATTAAAGTACCATTGGAAAAAGGGGCACCTGTGGAAACATCTCTACTGACGAACCATTTCAATAGTACGGGTGCTGCCGTGCCACAAGGCACGACCATGGAAGTAATGAAAAAGAAAAAGTTATGTAGTTGGACCATCTGCTCTATCCGTTCGAGTTTCGCTTCTCTAGAGAAGATGAAAGACTAAAAAAGAAAGTGTTCGCAAGGCATACCGAAAGGATACCAATTAAGCCGACCATTAATGACTAGTTTGAACACGAGGAGGGGTCTGATCCCTTATTTGATCAGACCGCTCTTAGAAAGAGAAAACAAAAGCAAACTCTCCTAGTTCCCAGCTCCAACTACTTCTTCGTAAGTGAGGTGAGGTACTTTTTTCGGTTTGAATAGGGGACCGCCCTTTTTTGATTGAAGTAGCCACGACTTTGGTCGTAGTCAGTTTAAACACATAAACTTAGTCCACTTGCAGCCATGTTGATAAAATTGAATGACTTTACCAGTCACTCGCCCTCGTAAGATCATCTTACCCTGTGGTCGACATTCTATTCTTCTTAGTCGTAGGTGCTCGTTCTATTTTGATTTGAATGGGCCGGGTCTCCCGAGGTACATATGGCCGGCCCTTCGGGTGTCTCGATGATACAAAGAAAAAAAAAGACGAATTCCAATCACATCCCCTATCACTTAAAGCCAATCCTTACCAAAGGAGGAAATGAAATCGAACAGCCTGGCTGCCTTCTTTTTTTTTTTCCTTCTTTCTCCTCGACAATCAAGCTGCACTTCCTTCTAACAAGTGGCTGAGAGTTAGCAAGCAACCTTTGCCTCTTGGCAGGAGGTTCGCTGTCCCCCTCCTTTCCGGTCCGGCCGCGGTACGGCACCTGAACTCGAAGCTACGATCAGATCCGATTGGATCTGATCCGTATCAGATTCCACAGATCCAGCCGATTGGGTCTGGTCCTATCCGACCCAACCCAGGAACTTAGAACGGCCGGCCCGCTTTGGACGGTAGAACGGGGAGAGGGGAGTCGTGCCCATTCTCTCTCCGGGCAACGAGCAGGAACATTCCAATTTCAGACCGAATACATGTACATGACAGAAAAAAAAAAGTGATCCGATTTGATAGGCTGCCTGCAGAAATAGTTTACCGATCGCATAACAATTCATTCTTGTGTGTAGCGCGTGGGGCCATGTCTTCCGAACGATCATAGTACGATCGCTCATCTAATATCAAATCAATCTGTAGATCTCACTTCCTTTCCCCCATAGCATAGCCAGAAAGGATAGCGTATCTACAGAAGAGAGAATACGGGCCTTCCCCTTAATTTAGTTTAGACGCGGTTCGAATGCCTTTACGCTATAGGCTGTGTTAAGCATGATTCTTTGACAGAAAATCTATTTTTTTTCCATGACAACAGTCGCGACTATAAAGAGTGCGGCGGTATAATAAATACTGCTGAATAGGCAAGAGGTCAGGTACTCTCATTCCCGATCGGATCGATATTGGCTAAAACTATCTATCCATAGCATTTCGGACTGATTCACTTCTTTATCGAAGCCTTATCCGATCCGGGAAGACCTACTAGCTACTAGAAGCGGGCACGGTGATAAAGCTTTGGTCCAAGACTTATTGGAAAGGTAATGGACCAAAGGGAGGAGGATACTTTTTAGATACGAAGAATTATAGGATGATTCTTCTTATTCCAGATTTTTCCATATCATATAAAG